GAATTTCGAAATTTCTAATAGAATTGAAATTTCCTAGAATTTATTGAAATTTAGTAGAATTTCCAAATTCTTATTTTCATTTTTTTTATTAAAAATTCGAAATTAAATATTTAATAAAAGAAAATTTAAATTTTTCTTTTTTAATTTATGTAGAAATTGAAAATATTATTTAAACTATTAATTATTTAAAATTATTTAAACTATTAATTATTATTATATTAATTCTAAATTATTATATTAATTATATATAGAATTATATTCTATTAATATTCGATGAATATTTATTCTATATTTGATTCTATATTTTAATATAGAATATTAATTTATTACTATTTTTTTTTTTTTTACTATTTTATTTATTAATTTCTATTTTCAATTTATTAAATATTTTTTATAGTAAAAAAAAATTTCATTTCTATTACTATGATATATATTAATAAAATCATTATATATATTAATAATTTCTATATAAATTTCTATATTAGTTTTCTATATCATTTACTAATTTCTATATTTTTTTCTATATTATACTATCATTTTTTAGTATATTACTATATTATTGATTAGATCATTAATTAATCTAATTATATATTAAGTTAAGATTTATATATTATTTTTAGATTCTTTATTTGTATTATTTATTATTAATTCTAAATATTAATTAATATTAATTAAGGAATACGAATTAATAAGAATATAAGAAGTATATTGTTTACTTTATCTTTCTATTCTTTATATTGAGATTTAATTGATATTGAATACGGAAAAAAGAACTCCTTTTTTTCTTTACGAAGTACATGAAGTATGCCAAAAACCTATTTTACAATGTTAACAATGAAAGTTTTCAAAGATTTTCTCATTTTTCAAACTTCGACTTGTGAACTTGTCCATAAATACAGTACGTGGTTCTTAAACTCGTGTAACTTACTAGAGGATTGGAGTTTGGTTGGGTTAGGTTGGAATGTGTTTTTAATCGAGTTCATGTCACGATTTTACCTCGAAAAATTCATTAGGCTTGAATAGGTAGCAAAAAGATAAAGAAAAAAGTCTCACTAACTTGTTAATTACGGGCAGGAGGGGCGGAAATTTCATATGTAATTGATTGACCTATGAAGAGGAATGAAGAAATTATGGTTTGCTTAACCAAGATTCGAACAAATACAAATTGGATTTACCTACTGAAATGTGATTTTTTTGGTTTCAGTTTTATGTCTCGGCCCGGAATGATTGTTGCGAGCAAGCTTATGAGAATGGTTTTTTTTTTGATGAACCAAGTAATCGCCCCCAAGCGACCAGTTACAAACAACAAAGAAAAAAAAAGAATGAAGAAATGAAAACAAGAATTTTTTTATTTGAATTTTTTTTAGGGCTATACGGATTCGAACCGTAGACCTTCTCGGTAAAAGAGCTCAAACTTATTATTATCAAAATGATTCGAACTTTTTCAAAAACCCAACATGCATTTTTTTTTTTTGCATTGGGCTCATTCATTAACTGATATAAATAATCAGTTAGTCTACCATAATTCTCTTGATAGAAAGATAACAAGATGGCTCTATGTGCTCGGATTTATTGATTCCGATCCGAGAGCACTACCAAAGTGTTTCAAAGAAGGGTTATCCTGATGTAGGTTTGCTTTTGACTTAGATCAATCTAAGTTAAATAGAATCTCCATTGCCCCGCTTCTGCTTAAAGAATACAGTATGAAACTTTATACACCTTAAAGTTCATAGGATAGGAAGAAAAGAAAATTTTTTGAGGTCCTTATACTCATTATGCCTAGCATTGAATAGACTGCGTATTTACCTTATCAAGGTCTTAAATCAATGATGGGGTTATATTGGGCGTCTAAAAGGATACCTAAGTTTACCCGAATCTTTTGTGTCAGGCTATTGTTCCCTAAAAGTCATGGAGTAAGACATCGGCTTATTAATAAGTCTTTTGATTACATGATGGCCTTCTTTGAAAAAAAAAAACATTGGCGCGCGTGTAAACGAGGTGCTCTACCTAACTGAGCTATAGCCCTTTGGTTTGTGATACATATTTTATCATGTCGCTAATTTGTTGTCAAGATAAATATTATATGACGCAACATCCTATTGCTTTGATCGATATTGCTTATAAATAAGATTCCATATATAATATAATTAATCTTACATTTCGAATCCATTGATGTGATGGATTCCATATCTTTCTTTTTCTTTTTGGGATGATAACTGACCTACTTAACTCAGTGGTTAGAGTATTGCTTTCATACGGCGGGAGTCATTGGTTCAAATCCAATAGTAGGTAGAACTTATTAGATATCAGAATCAATGCTATCTAATAAGTTTTTTTATTCACCTTAATTTTATTAATTTTTGATCGTTTTCATTTTTGAATTAAAAAAAAAAAATTGTTGTATTCGAATCTGATTCTACTTAATAATTCTATTCAATTGGCAGAATAAAAAAACTAAGTTGTATAAACAAAATTTCTGTATAATGTATAAACAGAAGTTATTTTGATTATTCAGGCGCACCAACTAGTTATAGTTACGAAATTACATTGATAGCCTCGACTCGTGCCCTAGCTCGTCTGAGAGCTAGATTTGCCTCAATTATTTGTCTCCTGCCTTCCGCTTTCCTCAAGTTAGCTTCCGCTATTTCAAGAGTTTGCTGAGCTTCTTGTGGATCAATGTCACTACCCTTCTCCGCATCATTTACTAAAACAGTAATCTCATTATTGCCTATTCTAGCAAAACCACCCATCAGAGCCATCGTTAACCATTGGTCATTAAGGCGTATTCTCAAAATACCGATATCGACAGCTGTGGCAATTGGCGCATGATTTGGTAATACGCCAATTTGTCCACTATTAGTAGATAAAATGATTTCTTTCACTTCTGAATCCAAAACAATTCGATTTGGGGTTAGTACACAAAGATTTAAGGTCATTTCTTCAAATTGTTCTCCATTTCTAAGTTCGTAGCCTTCGCAGTAGCTTCATCAATATTACCTACCAAATAAAAGGCCTGCTCAGGGAGACTATCTAATTCTCCGGAAAGGATCAATTTAAACCCTCTAATTGTTTCTGCTAGACCGACATATTTCCCCGGAGAACCGGTAAATACTTCTGCTACGAAAAAGGGTTGTGATAGGAAACGTTCAATTTTTCGCGCTCTTGCTACAGTTAAGCGATCCTCTTCGGATAATTCGTCCAATCCCAGGATAGCTATAATATCCTGAAGTTCTTTGTAACGTTGTAAAGTTTGCTTAACTCTTTGCGCAGTTTCATAATGTTCCTCACCAACAATCTGAGGTTGGAGCATAGTTGACGTTGAATCTAAAGGATCTACTGCTGGATAGATACCTTTCGCAGCTAATCCTCTTGATAGTACAGTAGTAGCGTCTAAATGTGCAAATGTCGTGGCAGGAGCAGGGTCAGTCAAATCGTCCGCAGGTACATAAACGGCTTGAATAGAAGTTATGGACCCCTCTTTGGTAGAAGTAATTCTTTCTTGTAAAGAACCCATTTCGGTACTAAGGGTAGGTTGATAACCTACCGCGGAAGGCATTCTACCCAATAAGGCCGATACTTCGGATCCTGCTTGAACGAAACGGAAGATATTGTCGATAAATAGAAGTACGTCTTGTTCATTAACATCTCGGAAATATTCCGCCATAGTTAGAGCAGTCAAACCAACTCTCATACGAGCTCCCGGCGGTTCGTTCATCTGACCATAGACTAGAGCTACTTTTGATTCTGCAATATTTTTTTCATTAATTACTCCAGATTCTTTCATTTCCATGTAAAGATCATTTCCCTCACGAGTACGTTCACCTACTCCGCCAAAGACGGATACACCCCCATGAGCTTTCGCAATGTTGTTGATTAATTCCATAATAAGGACTGTTTTACCCACTCCAGCCCCCCCGAATAGTCCGATTTTTCCTCCACGGCGATAAGGGGCTAAAAGATCTACTACTTTAATTCCTGTTTCAAAAATAGATAATTTTGTATCTAACTGTATAAAAGCAGGTGCAGATCTATGAATAGGGGATGTTGCACGAGTATCTACAGGACCTAAATCATCAATAGGTTCTCCAAGCACGTTGAAAATTCGTCCTAGAGTCGTCCCACCGACTGGAACACTTAGAGGAGCTTCTGTGTCAATCACTCCCATTCCTCTCGTTAGACCATCTGTAGCACTCATAGCTACAGCACGAACTCGATTATTTCCTAATAATTGTTGTACTTCACAAGTCACATTAATTTCTTGACCGGAAGTATCTCGACCCTTAACTACTAAAGCGTTGTAAATATTAGGCATCTTGCCCGGGGGAAAAGCTACATCTAGTACTGGCCCGATGATTTGGGCGATACGCCCCAGGTTCTTTTTTTCAAGCGCGGAAACTCCCGGGCCAGAAGTAGTAGGATTGATTCTCATAATAATAAAAATAAGAAAAACAAAGAAATATGTTGAATTTTTTTTTTTCAAAATTTTCTAGCCCAAAATAAATGTTCGACGGTAAGTTGATCGATTAATTCAGTAAAAAATGGAAGTTAGTACTCAATTTCCTTGATTTGATACCATCTAACAAATCCAATTCAATTATTTACTTATTTCGAAAGTTTTTCAAAGTTACTTTTCACGTTCAACTAAATCATTTTTACAATATAAATATCAAGTGTATGAATAATGAATAAAATAATAGAGTCTTCAGTAAGTCTTTCATTTGTCTATTATAGATAATACTAGCCACTTTTCTATGGAATTCGAACCCGAACTCTATTTATGATACATTATTTCTATACATTATTTCTATTTCATGATTTCTATTTCAGGGTCCCTTTTTTTTATTTCAGCATATTGATTTCTGCCTAACTATTATTATTATTTTCTTTTTTCATAGATGAATTTTGCAGATTTTCACCTCTCGGATTTACATATACAACATATATCACTGTCAAGAGGAAATTTCTTATTATTTAGATATTTCAATTCAAAAAAGTTAAGG